AAGGAAATCTACCTATTAAGGAATATTAGATTTTTTTTTCTTTTATATAAATATTCTAAATTAATGGGCATTAATTTTAATGTTATGGTTTATATATATATATATAATTAAATATAGTTAAAATTATTTTTAATAATTATTTTAATTAATTATTACTCAATTTAAAAATAATTAATATATTAAATATTTACATTATATATATATGTGATCACACATATATATATATATAATATAAATATTTATATATTATATAAATTTTAAATATTTATATAAAATATACATAAAAAGGTAGAATCTTAATTTATAATACATATATATCATAAATGAAAATTCATTGGATATATAGAACTTAGAGAGAAATCTATTAATTATTAATAAATTTGTTTTGTCATATAATCATATCATTAATGGTGTAAAGACAGAGAGAAAATAAATATATTATTTATTAATATGTAAAAATTTATATAATATATAAATATTAAATAGTAATGTAAATATAAAAATTTATTATATAATTAGTGATATTTAATTAAATATGTAAGATTTAGTTAATATATTTAATTATTAATAAATATATTATTTTTATAATTTATTTACTAATTATGTAATCATATATATATATATTAAAATTTTACATATAAAAAAAAAAAAAAAAATTAATTATAAAAATAATTTAAAATTTTAATTTTATTATTGATTATCTCATTATTATTAATATATTTATTTTATAGTAAAGTATTTATTTATTTCATTATCGTTAGCCTATTTATATTATAATAGATTATTTATTTATTTCATTATCGTTAGCCTATTTATATTATAATAGATTATTTATCTATTTCATTATCGTTAGCCTATTTATATTATAATAGATTATTTATTTATTTCATTATCGTTAGCCTATTTATATTATAATAGATTATTTATCTATTTCATTATCGTTAGCCTATTTATATTATAGTATATTATTCATGTATCTCACTATTATTAGTTTATTTATGGTCGATCGATCATTTTTTATTTCAGTATCGTTAGCCTATTTATACCCTTATATGTTTTCATTTTTTACGAAAATTTTTGATTTTTTGGGGCGTTATTGGGCCGTTTGGCCGGTTTGTTAAAATTATTTTAATTTATTATAGTTTTAATTTAGTTTTTATTTTTTTATTATTTATTTTTATTTATTTATATTTATTTTTATCTATAAATTAATTTTAGTTCTGTTATTTATTTTTATTATATTAAATAAGATTTTAAAGTTGAGGGTATAAAAATTATAAAATTTAATCATTTTTATGTTTTTGGCCGATAGTATATTAGTGGTTATAATTTATTATGATTTTAATTTAATTGTTATTGATTTATTATTTATTTTTACTTATCTATATTTGTTTTTATTTATGGACTGGTTTTGTTGTTATCTTTTATTTTTATCATATTAAATAAAATTTTTAGGTTTGAGGGGAGCATAAAAATTATAAAATTTAATTATTTTTATATTTTTGATTGGTAATTTATTAGTGGTTGTAATTTATTACGATTTTAATTTAATTGTTATTGATTTATTATTTATTTTTATTTATCTATATTTGTTTTTATTTATGGACTGGTTTTGTTGTTATCTTTTATTTTTATCATATTAAATAAAATTTTTAGGCTTGAGGGGGCATAAAAATTATAAAATTTAATTATTTTTATATTTTTGATTGATAATTTATTAGTAATTGTAATTTATTATGATTTTAATTTAGTTATTATTGATTTATTGTTTATTTTTATTTGTTTATATTAGTTTTTATTTATGATTTAATTTTATTGTTATTTTTATTTTTATCGTATTAAATAAAATTTTTAGGCTTGAGGGGGCATAAAAATTATAAAATTTAATTATTTTTATATTTTTGATTGATAATTTATTAGTGGTTGTAATTTATTATGATTTTAATTTAGCTATTATTGATTTATTGTTTATTTTTATTTGTTTGTATTTGTTTTTATTTATGATTTAATTTTATTGTTATTTTTATTTTTATCGTATTAAATAAAATTTTTAGGCTTGAGGGGGCATAAAAATTATAAAATTTAATTATTTTTATATTTTTGATTGATAATTTATTAGTGGCTGTAATTTATTATGATTTTAATTTAGCTATTATTGATTTATTGTTTATTTTTATTTAATTTAAGTTTATTTTTATTACTTATTTGATTCTATTATTATTTGTTTTTATTATATTATAGGTAGTTCTTTAAGCTTAAGGGGGCATAAGGCTATAAAAATTTTAGTATTCTTAGGAATTTGCTATAGGGAGGTAATAACTATTGTTTATTATTAAAGTGTTTTATTTATGTCATATTTTATATTGCTTATTTTTAATTATTTTTATTGTTTATTTACTTTAATTATTTTTATTTTATATATTGGTTGTTTTATTTTAAAGTTTTATTCTTGCTTAATGATTTATTAATAATATATTTTACATGTAAGTATTTGTGTGATATATTAAATACTTTAAAAGTTTTTATTTGTATTTTATTCGCAGTAATTGATATTATATATTAAAGAAATTTAGAGTTAGTAATATTATATAATATTGGTTAAATTTGTGCCAGCTACCGCGGTTATACAAGGAATGTGAATAAATCTTATTAGTATTAGTTAAATTGTTGTTTTATTAAAATTATTTTTAATTTTATTAGGTGAAATTTTAAAGTTAATTGAGTTTTATTTTTAGTATTTTTGAGGCTAGAAAATTTTATTATTAAACTAGGATTAGATACCCTATTATTTAAAATGTAAAATTTAATGCTTGAGTAGTATTAGATATGGTCTTGAAACTTAAAGAATTTGGCGGTGTTTTAGTCTATTCAGAGGAACCTGTTCTGTAATTGATGTTCCACGGTGTACCTTACTTAAATTTGTCTTTCAATTTGTATATCGCTGTTATTTGAATATTTTATAAGAAGAATAATTTTCAATAATTTATATAAAAATCTATGTCAAGTCAAGGTGCAGTTAATATTTAAGTAGAAATGGGTTACAATAGATTTATTTATGCGGATGTAGAATTTAAATATTTTATTTAAGATGGATTTGATAGTAAAATTATAAAGATAAATAGTTTGATTATAGCTCTAAAATATGCACATATCGCCCGTCGCTCTTATTATTAAAATAAGATAAGTCGTAACATAGTAGATGTACTGGAAAGTGTATCTAGAATGACAATTTAAAGCTTATTTAGTAAAGCATTTCATTTACGTTGAGAATATTTCTGTGCAAATCAGATTAAGTTGATTAAGATTTAATTATTAGTTATTTTTTTTTTATTATTTATTTTATTAAAAATAATTATATAAGTTTAATGTTGTAGTATTGTATATAGAAATGATATTTTAAATTATAGTTTATTAGTATTGTGAAAGAAGTTTGAAATAAATTGAAAAATTTTTATGTTAAAAGAAGATATTTTTATTGTACCTTGTGTATCAGGGTTTATTAAATAAAGAATAATTTTATTATTTTTTTCGATTTCAAAAGAGTTAATAAGTTATATTAGTTAATGTGTCATAATTATTAATAATAATTTATTTGAAATGAAATGTTATTCGTTTTTGAGGGTATCTAGTTTTTTAAGAAATAGATTTAATCTAGTTTTTTTAAATGTTTTATGTTATTTTTAACAATATAAAATTTTATGGAGATTATATTTTATGGGATAAGCTATAAATTAAATATTTATAAGTTAATTAATTATTTAATAAATATATGTTTAGAATTAGCAATTATTTATAAATATGTTATAATATATTTTATTTTTATTATTATTTATTTTTAACTTTAATTTTTTATTAAAATATTTATTTTAATTTTTTTTTATAAATTAATAATGATGAAATTAGTATATATTTATGTATTAATAATTTTTTATGTTAGGTTTATATAAAGAATTCGGCAAATTTAGTGTTCGCCTGTTTAACAAAAACATGTCCTTTAGTGTTTAATTTAAGGTTTAACCTGCCCAATGATTTATTAAATGGCCGCAGTATTTTAACTGTGCAAAGGTAGCATAATCATTAGTCTTTTAATTGAAGGCTTGTATGAATGGTTGGACGAAACATTTACTGTTTCATTAAAATTTTATTAGAATTTTATTTTTTAGTTAAAAAGCTGAAATTTTATTAAAAGACGAGAAGACCCTATAGATCTTTATATTATTATTATATTATTTATTTAGATTTTTTTAAATTTTATATTAAATATTATTTTATTGGGGCGATAGTAAAATTTAATTAACTTTTACATATGTAAAGTTTCATTAATTTATGAATAGTTGATCCATTTTTAGTGATTAATAAATTAAGTTACCTTAGGGATAACAGCGTAATTTTTTTAGAGAGTTCATATCGATAAAAAATATTGCGACCTCGATGTTGGATTAAGATATAGCTTTAGGTGTAGCAGTTTAGTGGCTAGGTCTGTTCGACCTTTAAAATCTTACATGATCTGAGTTCAAACCGGCGTAAGCCAGGTTGGTTTCTATCTTTAGTTAGTTTAAATATTTTAGTACGAAAGGGCCAAATATTTGAAACATTAGTTTTTATATGGTGAATTTTATTAATTATGCTATTTTGGCAGATTAGTGCGATAGATTTAGAATTTATTTATATAATATTTTATTATAGATAGTAGTGTATTTTATAGAATATTTAATTTCCTTTATTGGTAGATTGTTGTTAATTATTTGTATTATAGTAGGGGTGGCTTTTTTAACATTATTAGAACGCAGGGTTTTGGGGTATATTCAAATTCGTAAGGGTCCTAATAAAGTAGGGTTTGTGGGGATCCCTCAACCATTTTGTGATGCAATTAAATTATTTACTAAGGAACAGACTTACCCTTTATTGTCTAATTATATTTCTTATTATTTTTCTCCTATTTTTTCTTTATTTCTATCTTTATTAGTTTGAATATGTATTCCTTTGTTTGTTAAGTTATTTTCTTTTAATTTAGGGTTATTATTTTTTTTATGTTGTACTAGTTTAGGTGTTTATACGGTTATAATTGCTGGGTGATCATCTAATTCTAATTATGCTTTATTAGGAGGGTTACGAGCAGTTGCTCAGACTATCTCTTATGAGGTTAGTTTGGCTTTAGTTTTATTGTCTTTTGTTTTTTTAATTATGGGATATAGTTTATTTAATTTTTATTTTTATCAGGTATATTTATGGTTTCTTTTTATTGGGTTTCCTTTGGCTTTAGTATGGTTTGCTTCTTGTTTGGCGGAGACTAATCGCACTCCTTTTGATTTTGCTGAGGGGGAATCTGAGTTAGTTTCTGGGTTTAATGTTGAGTATAGCAGTGGGGGATTTGCTTTAATTTTTTTAGCTGAGTATGCTAGTATTTTATTTATAAGAATATTATTTTCTGTCATTTTTTTGGGAGGGGATATTTATAGCTTATTTTTTTATTTAAAGTTAGTTTTTATTTCTTTTTTATTTATTTGGGCGCGTGGGACATTGCCCCGATTTCGTTATGATAAGTTGATATATTTAGCTTGAAAATGTTTTTTGCCTTTTTCTTTAAATTATATTATATTTTTTATTGGTTTGAGGGTTTTTATTTTATCTCTTATGTTGTTAATTTAATTTAGTAAAGTTAATAGAAAATTAATATTTCTTTCTTATGTTTTCAAAACATATGCTTAGTCCAAGCTCATTAACTAATTTAGTAAATTATCTCATCATTTAGTAATTAGGGGATTTAAGATATAATATATAAAGTATAAAATAGTTAGAATTTGTCCAACAATAATATATGGGTCTTCGACAGGTTTAGCTCCAATTCACGTTAATAAGATAACTGTTGATACTATAAATCAGAATATAAATTGATTAATGGGATAAAATTGAATTCCTCGAAATTTTCTTAAGTGAGAGAATGGTAAAATTATTAAAATGGCAATTGATATTACTAGGGCGATTACTCCTCCTAATTTATTAGGAATAGATCGTAGAATAGCATAAGCAAATAAAAAATATCATTCAGGTTGAATATGTACTGGGGTTACTAATGGATTTGCAGGAATAAAATTATCGGGGTCCCCCAGTATATACGGGTTTATTAAAGTTAATAGCGTTAATATTATTATTAAAATAATAAATCCCACAATATCTTTAAAAGTGAAGTAAGGATGGAATGGGATTTTATCTGAATTTGAGTTAATTCCTAAAGGGTTATTAGATCCTGTCTGATGAAGGAATAGTAAGTGTACTATTGTTGCAGCTATAACGATAAATGGTAATACAAAGTGAAAGGTAAAAAATCGAGTTAGAGTTGCGTTATCTACTGCAAATCCTCCTCAAATCCATTGTACTAGTTCTGTTCCTAAGTATGGGATTGCTGATATTAGGTTAGTAATAACTGTTGCTCCTCAGAAAGATATTTGTCCTCAAGGTAATACATATCCTATAAAAGCTGTAGCTATAACTAAAAATAAGATAATTACTCCTACTATTCATGTTGGGGTAAATAAGTAAGACCCATAATATATTCCTCGTCCTACGTGTAAATATAGGCAAATAAAAAAAAAAGATGCACCATTTGCGTGTAGTGTTCGCAATAGCCAACCATAGTTTACATCTCGGCAAATATGGGCAACTCTATTAAAAGCTAGTCTGATATCGGCAGAGTAGTGTATGGCTAAAAATAAACCAGTTATGGTTTGAATTACTAGGCATAATCCTAACAGTGAGCCAAAATTTCATCATCTTGAAATATTAGTCGGAGCGGGGAGGTCTACAAGTGCATTATTTGCAATTTTGAATAGGGGATGATTTGATCGTATTGGTTTATTCATTAGTTATTAGTTTATTGGGCGTAATGGTCCAAAAAAGATGTTTGTAATTTTTACAATAATAATTAGTGTTAATAGTAAGTAATTAACTAATAAAATAGTAATTATATTTGTAGGGTAATTATATAGTTTATTTAATGAAGTAGTATTTTCATTTATATAGGATTCTATATAGCTGACAGATATTATTTCATAATTATTTATATAGTTTATAAGAATTGATTTGTCTATAATTAAATTAATTATTATTAATAATGAAAAAATGATTAGGCAGATAAAAGTTAATTTTATTGAGATAGAAAATATTTCATTTGATGCTAATGATGTTACATAAATAAATAAAACTAGCATTCCTCCTAGGAAAATTAAAAATAAAATATATGAAAATCAGAAGGTTTTTGTTATTATTCCGGTGATTATGCAGATTAATAGGGTTTGAATAAGAAGTATTAATCCTATAGCTAGGGGATGGTTTATTTGTATGAAGATTAAGCTTGAAATTATTGTATATAAATATAATATAATATGAATAATGTCAGGAAATAGTTTATTTAAAATATTAATTTTGGAGATTAATGATAAAGAGTTTCTTTTTTCCTGAAGTTTTAAAAGATGTTCTCTTATTTTTGATTTACAAGACCAATGTTTTTATTAAACTATTAAAACTAATGTTAATAATTATAGTTTGAGGGCTACCTATTTTTTTATTTTTAGTGGGTTTAATTGTTTTTGTATCTAATCGAAAACATTTATTATCCATATTATTGAGACTTGAGTTTATTGTTTTAAGTTTATTTTTAATATTATTTATTTTTTTATGTTTATTTAATTATGAGGCATTTTTTAGCATATTTTTTTTAACTTTTTCTGTTTGTGAGGGGGCTTTAGGCTTATCTATTTTAGTCTCTTTAATTCGTACCCACGGTAATGATTATTTTCAATCATTTAATGTTTTACAGTGTTAAAATTTTTATTTTTATTATTATTTTTAATTCCTTTGAGTTTAAAAAAAAGAGGGTTTTGAATGGTTCAAAATATATTGTTTTTATTTAGTTTGTTATTTATTTTATTAAATAATTGTTCTAATTATTGGATAAACTTGTCTTATTTTATGGGGTGTGATTTAATTTCTTATGGTATAGTTTTATTGAGTTTATGAATTTGTACTTTAATATTATTAGCTAGAGAGTCTATTTATAAAAATAATAATTATAGAAGCTTTTTTGTTTTAAATGTTTTGTTTTTACTTTTATTTTTATATTTAACTTTTAGAAGAATAAATTTATTTATATTTTATTTATTTTTTGAAAGAAGTTTAATCCCTACTTTATTTTTGATTTTAGGGTGAGGCTATCAGCCTGAGCGCCTACAGGCGGGGGTTTATTTATTATTTTATACTTTGTTTGGTTCTTTACCTATATTGATTAGTATTTTTTTTTTGTATGATAGTATAAATACAATAAATTTTTATTTAATAACTGGTAGTTATGGTAATGAATTATTATATATTAGTATAATTTTTGCCTTTTTAGTTAAAATGCCCATATTTTTAGTTCATTTATGGTTGCCTAGGGCTCATGTTGAGGCTCCTGTATCTGGGTCTATGATTTTAGCTGGAATTTTATTAAAATTAGGCGGTTATGGTTTATTGCGTGTATTTTTATTTCTTCAATCAATTGGGTTAGTTTATAATTTTATTTGAATTAGTATTAGATTAGTAGGAGGTGTTTTAGTTAGTCTTGTATGTTTACGTCAAACTGATTTGAAGGCTTTAATTGCTTATTCTTCTGTTTCTCATATAGGTATTGTTTTAAGAGGGCTAATAACTATAACTTATTGGGGGGTTTGTGGAGCCTATGTATTAATAATTGCTCATGGCCTTTGTTCTTCTGGGTTATTTTGTTTAGCTAATATTTCTTATGAGCGATTAGGAAGTCGAAGTTTATTAATTAATAAGGGTTTATTAAATTTTATACCTAGCATAGCTTTATGGTGGTTTTTGCTTAGATCTGCTAATATAGCAGCCCCGCCTACTATAAACTTATTAGGGGAAATTAGTTTATTAAATAGAATTGTTTCTTGATCTTGATTAACTATACTTATATTATCTTTTGTATCTTTTTTTGGGGCTGCTTATACCCTGTATATGTATGCCTATAGTCAACATGGTAAGTTATTTTCAGGCTTATATTCTATTAGAGGAGGCAGGAGCCGTGAATATTTATTATTGTTTTTGCATTGGTTTCCTTTAAATTTATTAATTTTAAAAAGTGATTTTTGTATGTTATGATTATATCTAAATAGTTTATAAAAATATTGATTTGTGGTGTCAATGATATGAGGCTTTCATTTTAGATTATGAAAAATATCTCTATTTGTTTAATTAGATTTTTTAGTTTAATTTTTTTTAGTTTTTTTTTATTAGTTATAGGTATTAGTTATTTGTTTAATGATTTTGTATTATTTATTGAATGAGAGGTTATTTCTTTAAATTCTTTAAGAGTAGTAATAACTTTTTTATTTGATTGGATAAGTTTAATTTTTATATCTTTTGTTTTATTAATTTCTTCTTTGGTTATTTTTTATAGTCGAGAGTATATATTAGGAGATATTAATATTAATCGTTTTATTTTATTGGTTTTAATATTTGTTTTATCTATGATATTATTAATTATTAGTCCTAATTTAATTAGAATTTTATTAGGTTGAGATGGATTAGGGTTAGTTTCTTATTGTTTAGTGGTTTATTTTCAAAATACTAAATCTTATAGTGCTGGAATATTAACTGCTTTGTCTAATCGTATCGGAGATGTTGCTTTATTATTGGCTATTACTTGAATATTAAATTATGGGAGATGAAATTATATTTTTTATCTTGAAGCTATAAAATTTGACTATGAAATAGAATTAATTGGGGGATTAGTTGTATTAGCGGGTATAACTAAAAGAGCTCAAATTCCTTTTTCTTCTTGATTGCCTGCAGCTATAGCAGCTCCTACTCCAGTGTCTGCTCTTGTGCATTCTTCTACTTTAGTAACTGCTGGGGTTTATTTATTGATTCGGTTTCATGTATTATTAGTTGATACTTTTATTGGTCAGTTAATATTGTTAGTATCTGGTTTGACTATATTTATAGCTGGGTTAGGGGCAAATTTTGAATTTGATTTAAAAAAAATTATTGCTTTATCTACTTTAAGACAGCTAGGATTAATAATAAGCATTTTATCTATAGGCTATTGAAAGTTGGCTTTTTTTCACCTTTTAACTCATGCTTTATTTAAAGCTTTATTATTTATGTGTGCGGGTGCTATTATTCATAATATGAATAATTCTCAAGATATTCGTACTATAGGGGGATTATCTTTTCAAATGCCTTTAACGGTTTCTTGTTTAAATGTGGCTAATTTGGCTTTATGTGGTATACCTTTTTTAGCGGGATTTTATTCTAAAGATTTAATTTTAGAGGTTGTTTCTTTAAGCTATTTAAATATATTTAGTTTTTTTTTATATTTTTTTTCTACCGGTTTAACTGTTTGTTATTCTTTTCGTCTTGTTTATTATTCAATTACGGGAGATTTAAATTGTAGTTCTTTACATGTATTAAATGATGAGGGTTGAATTATATTAAAGGGTATATTAGGATTATTATTTATAAGTATTATTGGGGGAAGCATATTAAATTGATTAATTTTTTCTACTCCTAATATAGTTTGTTTACCTTTTTATTTAAAATTATTAACTTTATCAGTTTGTTTATTGGGGGGTTTTATAGGTTATTTAGTTTCTGATGTTAGTCTCTATTTTTTTAATATCTCTTATGTAAATTATAATATAAGTAGTTTTTTTGGCTCTATATGGTTTATGCCTTTTATTTCAACTTATGGGGTTATTTTTTATCCTTTAAGTTTAGGAATAAGAATAACTAAGTCATTTGATCAAGGGTGATCAGAGTATTTTGGAGGGCAGATATTATATTATTCTTTGAAAAAGTATTCTTTATTTAACCAAATTGTTCAAAATAATAGTTTAAAAATTTATTTATTAATATTTGTTTTATGAATTATTATTTTATTGTGATTAGTTTTTATTATATGTTTAAATAGCTTATATTTTAGAGCATGACATTGAAGATGTTATGGAGATTGGTTAATCTTTAAATATTAGATAATATAATTTAGTAATTTATAAAAGAAAATTCTTTATTTTTACAATGAAAATGTAGGGTTTTAATTAAACTATATAAATAGAAATATAAATGGAATTAAACCATTAAAGTAAAAAGTTAGCGGCTTTTACTTGATCGTCCTATTTCCTTAATTGGAATAATTATTCAATATTATCATTAACAATGATATGCCTCTGATTTGGCTTCAATTAATTAAAATAAGGATGTAATCATCTAAGATTAGGTCGAAACTAATTGCAATTTTATCGCTTCATATTTAAGAAAGATTGAAAAATCAATACTTTTTGAATGCAAATCAAATGTTATATTTAACTACATTCCTAATGAGTTCACTCTAAGGCTCCTTGGTTTCATTCATGATATAGTCCTAATAATAGAATAAAAATGAAAATCAAGCTAGTTATAATTCATGTTATTATAGTTGAATAATTTATGATTATTACTATGGGCAAGATAAGTGCAATTTCTACATCAAAAATTAAAAAAATAATTGCAATTAAAAAAAATCGAAGAGAAAATGGAAGCCGTGAAGAATTTATTGGATCAAATCCACATTCGAAAGGGGATATTTTTTCTCGATCTGTTAATGATTTTTTAGACATTATAGATGCTAAAAGTATAATTAATGTTGAAATAGTTAAAATTATTGTTGTTATAAGTAATATTAAATTAATTATTTATACTAATGTTTATTAGACCTTATGATTGGAAGTCACACATACTTATATACTATATAAATTAATACCCTCATCAATAAATAGACACATATAAAAATAATCATACAACATCAACAAAATGTCAATATCATGCAGCAGCTTCAAATCCAAAATGATGGGTTTTAGAAAAATGGTTATTTAAATGTCGAATTAGACAAATTAATAGAAAAGTTGTACCAATTAAAACATGAAGGCCATGAAAGCCTGTTGCAACAAAAAAAGTTGACCCATATACAGCATCTGCGATTGTAAAAGGTGCCTCAATATATTCATACGCTTGTAATATAGTGAAGTAAATTCCTAAGAGAACGGTAAAAAATAAGCCTTGGGTAGTTTGTGAGTGATTATTTTCTATTAATCTGTGATGAGCTCATGTTACAGTTACTCCAGAAGCTAATAAAATTGCTGTATTTAATAAGGGAATTTGAAAGGGATTAAAAGGAACGATTCCTACAGGGGGTCAATTAGCACCTAGTTCAATAGTGGGGGATAGGCTTCTGTGGAAGAATGCCCAGAAAAATGAAATAAAAAAAAATACTTCTGATACAATAAATAGAATTATGCCTCATCGTAGTCCTAAGGTTACGGGATATGTGTGAAGGCCTTGAAATGTTCCTTCCCGAGAAATGTCTCGTCATCACTGGTGTATAGTTATAATAGTAATGATTGTTCCTAAAATAAACAAAGATATATTGTAATGATGAAATCATTTAACTAATCCAGCAACAGTTGTTATCGCTCCAATAGCTCCCGTTAAAGGTCAGGGGCTATAATTTACTAAATGAAATGGGTGATTTGAATGGGTTGACATTAGTTAACTTCTCTAGAGTAAAGGGTTCTTAGAACGGCAAAGACATATGATTGAATAATTGCTACAGCAGATTCTAATACTAGTAAGGCAATTTGAGCGATTAATAATAATATAATAGTATAGTAAGTTAATGATGAGCCTGTGTTACCTAGGAGTGTTAATAATAGATGTCCTGCGATTATATTGGCGGCAAGCCGAACTGCTAAAGTGCCAGGTCGAATAATATTACTAACTGTTTCAATACAAACTATAAAAGGTATTAAGATAGCAGGAGTGCCTTGAGGCACTAAATGGGCAAATATGTGTTGAGTATGATTAATTCATCCATAAATTATAAAAGATGCTCATAGAGGTAAAGCAAGGGCTAAAGTAAGGGTTAAGTGGCTTGTTCTTGTAAAAATATAAGGAAATAAGCCTATAAAATTATTAAATAAAATTAAAGAAAATAATGAAATAAATATAAAAGTTCTTCCTTTATGTCTTAATGGTCCTAAAAGGGTTTTAAATTCTTTATGTAGAGTTAATATAATATTATTTCAAATAATTTGGTATCGAGAGGGTATAAATCAGTATATAGGAGGAATTATTAATAGCCCTATAAAAGTTCTTAATCAATTAAAAGATATGTGGAAGATTCTAGAAGAAGGGTCAAAAACAGTGAATAGGTTTGTTATCATTTTCAGTTTAATTTATTAGATTTAGTTTTTTTTGCTTGTTTTCTTTTAGGGGCGCTAGGTAAAAAAGAATAATAATTTATTATTCTGAATATTAAAAATGTTATTGAAAAAATAATAAATAAGCTTAGTCATCTAATGGGTGCTATTTGAGGAATTAAAAAATATTAGAAGTCTAATAATTTTAGTTTGACATACTAAGGTTATAAAATTTAACTAATTTTTTATTGTTTATATAATTCATTAGAAGTAAATGCTAGATTACTATAAAATGGTTTAAGAGACCAATACTTGCTTTCAGTCATCTAATGAAGCTGTATTTATAGAAGAAATTCATTTAATAAAATAATTTACTGGTGCTCTTTCAATTACAATAGGTATAAATCTATGATTGGCTCCGCAGATTTCTGAACATTGCCCAAAAAATAATCCAGGTCGATTAATTATGAAATTAGTTTGGTTTAATCGGCCTGGTGTACCATCTACTTTTACGCCTAAGGTAGGCACAGTTCATGAATGGATTACATCTGCTGCTGTCACTAACACTCGAATTTGAGAATTTATGGGTAATACTATTCGATTGTCCACATCTAATAGTCGAAATCCTTCAGTATTTATTTCATTTGTTGGAATTATATAAGAATCAAATTCTAAGTCTAAAAAATCTGAATATTCATAGCTTCAATATCATTGATGTCCAATTGCTTTAAGTGTAATTCTGGGTTCATTAATTTCATCTAATAAATAAAGTAGCCGTAATGAAGGTAAAGCAATGAATAGGAGAACAATTGCTGGTAGAATAGTTCAAATTACTTCAATAGTTTGACCATGTAATAAAAATCGGTGGGTATAGCTATTAAAGAATAGTATGCTCATTAAGTATCCTACTAGTATTGTGATTATAACTAAAATTAATAGAGTATGATCGTGAAAGAAAATTAATTGTTCTATTAAAGGAGAAGCTCTATCTTGAAATCCTAGATTTGCTCATGTTGACATTAATTTCTAATAAAAGTAAATACTTTATATATGAAGCTTAAATCCATTGCACTAGTCTGCCACATTAGAAATTAGTTAATAAAGGAAGCTCTGAATATCTGTGTTCAGATGGAGGGGTATTTTGGTATCATTCGATTGAAGATCTTAGTTGGATAGGAAAAATAACATTTCGTTTTATAACTATGCTTTCTCAAATAATAAATAAAAAATATAAAATTCCTAATAATGAAATTGATGAACCAATTGTTGATACAATATTTCAAGCTGTGTAAGCATCTGGATAGTCTGAATATCGACGAGGCATACCTGCTAATCCTAAAAAATGTTGAGGAAAAAATGTTAAGTTTACTCCAACAAATATAATAATAAATTGTCTTTTTAATCAGGTAGGGTTTAAAGATAGTCCAGTAAATAGAGGGTATCAGTGAATAAATCCCCCTATAATAGCAAATACAGCTCCTATAGATAATACATAATGAAAATGGGCAACTACATAATATGTATCGTGTAACACAATATCTAATGAAGAATTAGCTAGTACTACTCCAGTCAGGCCTCCCACTGTGAATAAAAATACAAATCCTAATGCTCATAGGATTGCAGGAGAATATGATAATTGAGAACCGTGAAGAGTTGCTAATCATCTAAAAATTTTAATTCCAGTAGGAACTGCAATAATTATAGTAGCAGATGTAAAATAGGCACGAGTGTCAACATCTATTCCAACAGTAAACATATGGTGGGCTCAAACGATAAACCCTAGTAGGCCAATTGCTAATATTGCATAAATTATACCTAAAGCTCCAAATGTTTCTTTTTTTCCTGATTCTTGTCTAATGATATGAGAAATTATCCCAAAGCCCGGTAAAATTAAAATATATACCTCTGGGTGGCCAAAAAATCAAAATAAATGTTGGTATAAAATGGGGTCTCCCCCACCAGCAGGGTCAAAAAAAGAAGTATTTAAATTTCGATCTGTTAATAGTATTGTAATAGCCCCAGCAAGAACGGGTAAAGATAAAAGTAATAAGATGGCAGTAATTACTACAGATCAAACAAATAAAGGCATCCGATCAAACGTAATTCCAGTTGATCGTATATTAATTACGGTTGTAATAAAGTTTACAGCTCCTAAAATAGAAGAAACCCCTGCTAGATGAAGAGAAAAAATAGCTAAATCAACAGAAGCCCCCCCATGAGCAATCCCAGCAGACAGGGGGGGGTAGACTGTTCATCCAGTCCCAGCCCCATTTTCTACTATGCTTCTAGCTAATAATAGGGTTAGAGAAGGAGGTAAAAGTCAAAATCTTATATTATTTATTCGTGGAAAAGCTATATCGGGGGCCCCTAATATTAATGGCACTAATCAGTTTCCGAATCCCCCAATTATAATTGGTATTACTATAAAAAAAATTATAACAAAAGCATGGGCGGTTACAATTACATTATAAATTTGATCGTCACCAATTAGAGACCCAGGGTGGCCTAATTCAGCACGAATTATAATTCTTAAAGAAGTTCCTACTATTCCGGCTCAAGCGCCAAAAATAAAATATAAAGTTCCAATATCTTTATGGTTTGTAGAGAATAATCACTGTCGCAGTTAAATGGCTGAACTACAGGCAATAGATTGTAAATTTATGTATGAGAATATTCTCTTTAACTAGGCTTTATAGTCAACAATGATATTAGACTGCAATTCTAGAGGAGTAATTAACATTACTAAAGCTTAAAAGGTTACTCTTATATTTATAGCTTTGAAGGCTATTAGTTTAGTTAACTTAAAGCCTTGTTTAAAAGATAAAATATAATGAGCTAATTAAAGGTAGCCCTAATAATGAAATAAAAGACATCTGTAAATAAATATTTATATGAAAATTATTTATCTTATTACTTATTGGTCAATTACTTTCATAATAGTTTATTATAAAAGCAGAATAAGATATTCGTAAATAAAAATATAATGTTACTAAGGTTATTAATACTATGAATGCTAATATAAATAAATGATTACTTATTACTAAATATTGGATAACTATTCATTTAGGAATAAATCCAATAAAAGGGGGTAATCCGCCTAAAGATAATAAATTTATAAATAGTGTATATTTAATTGTTTTTGAATTAAAAAATAAATTAAATATTTGATTTATATGATAAAGTTTAAATAAATTAAAAAAATAAACTAAAACTAAAGATAAAAAAGAATACATTATAAAGTATAATATTCACAGTGTTTCATTAGATATCATAGCGGCTAGCATTCATCCTAAATGATTAATAGATGAAAAAGCCATAATCTTTCGAAGAGATGTTTGATTTAATCCTCCTAAAGATCCAATTATAATTGACATTATAATGATAAATGCAATTTTATCAATAACTAAATAAGAAATAAGCATTATAGGTGCAATTTTTTGTCAAGTTATTAAAATTAAATTATTTAATCATGATAAGCCTTCTATTACTCCTGGAAATCAAAAGTGGAAGGGGGCGGCCCCACTTTTTAATAAAAGAGAAGATAAAATTATATAAATAAAATAATTATATTGAAAGCTTATTTGAAAAGTAAAATTTAATTTTAATATAGATAAAATAATTGAAAACAATAAGATTGAAGAGGCGATGGCTTGAACTAAGAAATATTTTAAGGCTGCTTCATTAGACATTAAATTATTTGTATCAATTATTAAGGGAATAAAAGATAAAAGATTAATTTCTAATCCTATTCAGGCTCTTAATCAAGAATTTGAAGAAATCGTTAATAAAGTTCCTGAAATTAAAGCTATTATAAACAATATTTTAGATGAATTATTAAGAATTAAAAAGAAAAGGAGTAGAACCTTTATAAGTGGGGTATGGGCCCAGTAGCTTAATTAGCTTACCTTTTTAATTAATTTATATTTTAGTGTAAGAAGCACAAAAACTTTTGATGTTTTTAGGAATAGTTTAATTCTGTTAAATATAAACAATTAATGAATATGGTTATTTACCATGTGATTTACCCTATCAAGGTAATCCTTTCATCAGGCAATTCACT